ACCTTTCTCAAGGAAATATAGAATAGCAGTAACATTTAAATCTATTTGATTCTTTATCGGATCATAAAACCCAACTTTCCGAAGATCTCTTCCTTCTCTTCGGGACCGAACATCAATTGCAACGATTCGATAGACGGCTCAGTGGGATAGATGTAGATGAATAACCCCCCTAGAAACGTATAGGAAGTTTTCTCCTCGTACGGCTCGCGAAAAAATGATTCTAAGTTCTATTTATGTATAGAATTACATACAATCACAAATGGGTCTATAAAATGGTTAGATGAATTAGATTATGGTTTAAATCCCTCTTTTTTTTTTATTTTTACTTCCTGAAAAAAAAATCATTTGTACTCATAACTCAAGTTAGATAACTCTCAAATGGCTCAAAGGAAAATTTTTACGCATTTCATTTATTGAGCGGTCTTTAAACCCCCTTTCTTTTTGTTTGTTTCGTTTCAAATCGATTTTAATTTTTATTATGGTCTAGTTATAGAAACAATGGAAAAGGTATTTTCTTGTTTTGGGATCCTTTAATCTTTGTTTTAAATCATTGGGTTTAGACATAACTTCGGTGATTCTTAATCTTTTCAAAATGGCAGCAACATACCCTTTTTTGCGATTGATTTATAGTAAAAGTAAAGAATCATGGAAAAGGTTGATTCTCATGTAATACACTTTGTATGAAAAGAGTTTTTTCAATTCCAAGAATTTTTTATTAGATTAGAAGCGTGAAACCCTTTCAATTTCTCTATAGAAGATATACTTACGAAGTTCTTCCAATTTATTGATTGACATTAACCCTAGATCTTTGCCCCTGAGAAATGAATCAATACTTTCGACCCGAGCTCCATCATGGACTATTTACATTACAACCCAACGAGGTTTCTAGTAAAACAGAAGAAATATAAATGATGTCGAGCCAAGAGCACCTTCATCCTTATATAAAATGGTGGATGTAAGTCCACAACGGATCATGTCTTTCAAGCCGCACGTTGCTTTCTACCACATCGTTTCAAACGAAGTTTTACCATAACATTTCTATAATTTGGAACCGGTATGGAATTGATTCAATTATGGAATCGTGAATAATCATTGGTTCATTCGGTACATAGTAATCTATCACCTTTCTTCTAGATAGATGGATAGAAATATTTCTGAAGAAGTTTTAGCACGAATTCAACATAACCCCAATTTTATCGTTATAGTATAAATGCAAGATTTTTTTAATTGTCAAAATCAATTATTAGATTCTAAAATAGAAATAAAAAAATGAATAACTTAATTCTTTTTGAATATCTACAAATAACTCAAAAATATAGATTCACCAACCGCGCACACCTTTAAACTTTAAAATATAAAAGATTTCATTCATAAAGAATCATGAAAATGAATGAGTTTATAATTAACTTTCCTACTTTGATATTATTATTATTTGAATAAAGTTTTAGAGTACGAATCAAATTTGATCATCATAAAAAATTTCTCTATTTCTTTTGGAATTGAATCACCAATAATTAAAATTTAAAGCCAATAAACGTATCAAACAACAAATCAATAAATAAAATTTGTTGTTTATTTTTATGAAATAAATAAAAAAGACTGATGGTAGGGAAGATTTTAGTCCTTATTCTTTCGATTCTTATTTTATCAAATAGCTAAAAGAATAGTTCCTATCTATATCTATATCTATCAGATAGATTGAACGATTGTCACTCTTATAGATATTCTTTAGATATTGTTAGATATTGAGATTTTCATTTTCAATTTAAGAAATCACAAAATTCTTGTTTCACAACGAAAAGCGACGCTCAATGAAATAGAACAATAACAATATATACATATAGACTATGCATTTCCTCATTTTATATACGTATTTTCATATTTTGTTTAACTTGATATTCAGTAATCTTTCTATAAGTCTATAAGATTGTCATAAAAGAAATAAAGGAATGAAAGTAAAGTGAATAGAATGAATGAATCCATTTATCTCAATTTTCCCGCTCCTTCCATCGATTTCTAATTATTCATTAGAGTCAAACGCGAAATACCTAAAGGTTCAAATAAACTAGATCGCGTAATTTGATTGTTTATTAATGAGATTTGGATAGACAAAGATATTGAACTTAATACTTGCCCTTGCTAATTAACTTCGATCTACTCCCCAAGAATGAAAAATCATAATAAATAAAAAAAGGGAGGGATACCCCCCCTTTTTCGGGATGCTGGCTATCTTATATAGGTACAAAGCCGAATAAGTATAGATTAAGTGCTTACTCCCTTTACTTTTTATTATTTTACCCTAACCGAGCCTTAAGAAAGAAGGAGATCCCCTTAATTAAATTCAATTATAGTACCAATAACTCCTGAAATGAAGAGATGCACAAAATGAATTTAAAAAAATAGAAAAAAAGATCTAAGAAAGATAGGTTCTTTCGCACAAAATGCATATGCATCATTGAAAATTCAATATCGGATGAACGGTTTTTCGAAGTAAATAACTTTCTTCAATACTCAATAGGAGCAAAGTAAACATATAATCAAAAACAAACCACTCGATTTTTTAATAAAAATCCTTGGATTGTGCTTTACATGCCTATCTTACTTGGATTACAAAGAAATCTCATTTAGGCGTCTCCACATGTCATTTGAACTCGATGCAGTTCGAGTTTGTCAAAAAAAGGATTTATTTAGAGAATAATCAGAAATAGGAATCACATTCTATTCCATATTAGACCTTTAAACATAAACGGAAAGTTGTTTACAAGAATCTTATTCTTATTCTAATCAAATTTAGATTTAGAATGAAATATGATCTGGGACGGAAGGATTCGAACCTCCGAATACCGGGACCAAAACCCGTTGCCTTACCACTTGGCCACGCCCCATTTAAATTTCTATTCGACACTAATAAAGAATAATACTAGTATTAGTTGATCGTCAATTCCGGTCCAAATATAGAATTTAGAGAATATATTCTTGCTAAGATTTTGATACGTATATAGTTAGTTAGTATTAGAATAAAAATATAGAATAAAATTTAATTTATTGATCATTACATATAATTCAATTAAGATATTGTATGAAAGCCGAATTTCTTCTATTCTATTTGAGAATGGGAGGGGTTTTGATTGGGCGAATTCAATGAAAAAGAAGAATTTTGTATACCTTACTTTCTTCATTTTTACTTCATATCAATAACTCAATCAAAATGCAATTATCTCCAAGAACAAAATGTCTGTTATGCTTAATATATTTAGTTTGATCTGTATTAATTCGGCTCTTTATTCGAGTCATTTTATCTTCGCCAAATTGCCAGAGGCCTATGCTTTTTTGAATCCGATTGTAGATATTATGCCAGTCATCCCTCTGTTTTTTTTTCTCTTAGCCTTTGTTTGGCAAGCTGCTGTAAGTTTTCGCTGAGATCTTTAATATTATCCTAGAAAATTCATGATTTATTTCGAAAATTCTATCAATCAGAGTCTTCGAGAATATCTAATTTTGGGTATGAAATAAGATTTGAGTAATGAAAGACTCTTATGACAAAATAATTTTTATAAATTAAAAATTTTTCTATTTCTAGAAAGCGCTTCATTTCATGGTGTCAAAATAGGATATGTGGTATAAAAACAGACGATCTATTCCCCTCTTTCCCAAAAAATGATCTTGGAGATTGTGTAATGCTTACTCTCAAACTTTTCGTTTACACAGTAGTGATATTCTTTGTTTCTCTCTTCATCTTTGGATTCCTATCTAATGATCCAGGGCGTAATCCTGGACGTGAAGAATAAAAAAATTATTTGAAAATTTTGAAAGATAAATCAAATTCAAATAACAAGGTCATCGAGGGAGGCGGAAAGAGAGGGATTCGAACCCTCGGTACAAATAACTCGTACAACGGATTAGCAATCCGCCGCTTTCGTCCACTCAGCCATCTCTCCCAATTCAAAAAAAAAATTTACTATGTTACATTACACATAAAGTAAGGATTAAAAAAGGCTTTCTTTCGATCTTTTTATTATAAAATAATATATTCTAATATATAGAAGAATATAGATTTAGATGTGTATCACTTTTATCAGCAATTCCATTTAGATAAAATAAAGTAAGAGCTGAAAGGATCCAATATAAAGAAAACTAAAAAAAGACTTATTGTTTTCATTTTGATCGAAGGTCCCTTTTTCTTTTACTCCCGCGGCCGGGCTGGCTAGCTCAATACCTAGCCAGGCCCCTCTTTTTGTTCCAACGAATGATAGATAAAACTATTTATCGAATTTGAAAATAGAAAGACTTGTTAGTAAATTCAAACAACTCGAAAGTCTCATTTATTATTTTATTCTTTTTTTTTTACTTTAACTACTTTTTTATATTTTTTAGAATACAAAATAGAATAAAAAAAAAAAAGAAACTCTGGACTTTTACACAACGCATTTTTATGTTATGATTTTGGTGCTTTTAGTAAACCGCCTCTATTAAAATTACTCCAAAGGATTTCTTATTTCATTTTTAATTTAGTTATATTATTTAAATCTTCTTTTCCTGCTTTAATCCCGGAAACACGAAAAATAAAGTTAACGCTCTAATTTTCATGATTCATTTAGGATCCTATTTTGATTACGCCAAATTACTCTGTTCGACAAAAGATCCATTTGTATACAATAATTAGATTGTAGCGGGTATAGTTTAGTGGTAAAAGTGTGATTCGTTCTATTAATCCCCTTAATAGTTAAGGGGTCTTTCGGTTTAATTTATATTCCGATCAAAAACTTTTTTTCTTAAAAGGATTAAATCCTTTACCTCTCAATGACTGATTCGAGGAAAAATAGAAATTCTCGTGATTTGTATCCAAAGGTCAATTCGAAATTGAAAAATTGAATTATAAAATTGCGAAACATAATTTGTGAATTGGATTAATACTTCCAATTAAATAATTATGAATAAAGGACCCATGGATGAAGATAGAAAAGTAGATTTCTAACCGTAACTAAATCTTCAATTTTGAA